GTCGGTAAATATTGTAATATTACACTGTGATTATTATTAGTTTAAAAGTTTAAATATTGTACTATTATATAATAAAGATAAATAAAGCGTTTTGGTAGGTGGTTGTTTTATATATTAGGCGGTTTAGTAGGTTAAAGGGTGGTTAGTTTTAATGGAAGTTGTCCTGAGTGTCCTGTTTCCGGGGGGTTTACAGGAGTATTAAGCATCTCAGGGCTGTAGGGGGGAAGGGGGGTTTAACGCGCAAAAAGAGGGGGGGAATCCTAGATATTCATGGTTTAGGCCACAGTATTATGTACTTGATATCAGTTATGTAATTCTTTCTTTAAACTCATTAAACCATTCATTACATTATACTGCTACAAGGAAATTGCTCCACCTTGCCTGTTACGGGYATTTGCACTCTGAAATGCCAAATGAGAGGAGGAAAAAAAAGGAAAACCCCTTGCTAAAGGTGGATGCTTGCATGCTGGGTAACGAACATTATGTACTCCACCATTAACTTATGCGAGTGTCGATGAACGTGGAGGGAATCATGAAATGACCGTACCTGAGGTAGGAACCAAATGCCAGGAATAATTCAAGAGGTGAAACCCCCACGATTGCTGTCCCTGACCATCAAGAAGAGTTAACATTAAGATATCACCAGTTGGTGGGCTCTTACTGTGCATTATATTGGAGGACCGGATTATGTTGAGTGCTTGCCTAGTATAATACACCACCGCTCAGTACAATTCTCATCACAAATGTCATCAAACCCGAGTTATGTGTTATTAATCATTGATAGTATTGTGTACTAAATCAATTTATGTACTATATACATATATAGTCCTATGTACTAGATAAATTTATGTACTATATACATATTAAATAAATGCATGTACAAAGAATAGTTTAATGTTTAGAATTTTAGCTTTGGGAGCTAGTGGTGGGAGTTAGAGTCTCCCTTCTTTGAGGCTCCGGCCTTCGGCTTACAAGACCGACGCTCTTTAGCGCTGAGCTACTAGTGCAAGGGAGTTTGATCAGTTTGTTTTCTAGTAGGCCTGCCAATGGTATCAGTACTAGGAAAATAAGGAAGTAGAGAACTGATGCTACCTGGCCAATGATAATGTAGGGGTCTTCTACGGGTATAGCACCGATTCAGGTGAGGATTACAACGTCGGCTACGAGAGTTCAGAAGAGGGCTTGGGATAGTGGGCGGAATGTTATAGTTCGTTGCTTTGCGGTGTGAAGGTAGGGGACCAGGAATAGGATGAGGATTGCGGATAGTAGGGCAATCACACCTCCAAGTTTATTTGGGATTGATCGTAGGATGGCGTAAGCAAATAGGAAGTATCACTCGGGCTTGATATGAGGGGGAGTGACTAGTGGGTTTGCAGGGGTGAAATTGTCTGGGTCGCCTAAGAGGTTTGGTGAGAATAGTGCTAATGAGGTGAGTGCCAGGAGTATGACTGCAAACCCTAAAAGATCCTTGAATGAGAAGTAGGGGTGGAATGGGATTTTATCTGCGTTAGGGTTGAGGCCTGTCGGGTTAGTGGAGCCGGTTTCATGGAGGAAGATTATGTGGACTAGGACGACGGCTACGATGATGAAGGGGAGAAGGAAGTGGATGGCAAAGAATCGGGTTAGGGTTGCGTTGTCAACAGAAAAGCCCCCTCAGATTCACTGAACAAGGGTGTTGCCGATGTAGGGAATAGCAGAGAGGAGGTTAGTGATAACGGTAGCCCCTCAGAAGGACATTTGTCCTCAGGGTAGGACGTAGCCGACGAATGCGGTTGCTATTACTAGTAGAAGCAGTACCACCCCAATGTTTCATGTTTCCTTATAGAGATAAGAGCCGTAATATAACCCTCGGCCAATGTGGAGGTACAGGCAAATAAAGAAGAAGGAAGCACCGTTAGCGTGAACATTTCGGATAAGTCAGCCATAGTTGACGTCTCGGCAGATGTGGGCGACGGATGAGAAAGCGGATGAGATGTCAGGTGTGTAGTGCATAGCAAGGAATAAGCCTGTAAGAATTTGTGTAATAAGGCAGAGTCCTAGGAGTGAGCCAAAGTTTCATCATGCTGAGATGCTGGCTGGGGCCGGGAGGTCGATTAAGGCATTGTTTGCGATTTTGAGGAGCGGATGGGATTTGCGTAGACTTGTCATTAGTTCTTGTAGTTGAGTTACAACGGTGGTTTTTCAAGCCATTTGTCTTGGTTAAAGTCCAGGTGAGAATATATGACTTTTATTATATATTTAGCTTTATTTCTATTGGTTTTAGGTTTGGTGGCGGTGGCTTCTAACCCTTCTCCTTATTTTGCTGCTTTTAGTTTAGTAGTGGTTGCAGGGGTGGGGTGTGGGGTATTGATAGGATACGGCGGCTCTTTTTTATCTTTAATTCTGTTTTTAATTTATCTAGGTGGGATGTTGGTAGTGTTTGCATATTCGGTGGCTCTTGCTGCTGAGCCGTATCCTGAGGGTTGGGGTAATTGGACTGTATTGGTTTATGTCGTTGTTTACTTGGTGGGCGTGATGTTAGCGTCGGGCTTGTTTTGAGGGGGGTGATACGAGGCTTCTTGGGTTGTGTCTGATGAGTTTAACGAACTATCCATATTTCGAAGTGATGTGGGGGGCGTGGTGGTGATATATTCGGCTGGGGGGTGGGTACTAGTGGTGGGCGCTTGGGTTCTGTTGTTAACGTTGTTTGTGGTATTAGAGTTAACTCGGGGCTTGGCGCGGGGGACGTTGCGAAGTGTCTAATGAGTTATAAATAAGTGGTGCTTAGAATTATGAGGATGAGAGTTAGGAAGAAAAGGGCGAGGTAGGTTTTGATCATACCTTGTTGAATGTTACTAATTGTTGTAGATAGGGAGGTGTTTATGGAGGAGATAGATTTGGGGCCAACTTTTTCTAATCAAGTTAGATCAACTGTTTGGGTTGCAATTTTTTGGCCGGTGGTCAGGGTTAGTTTTGGGAGTAGACGATGGACAATTATTGGGAAGAAGCCTAGTATATTGGAGAATCGGTGGGGGGTTGATTTTGGCGTGGTTTTGACTTGTTTGCTGGTTAGTGTGGCCAGTTCAATGGCAATTAGGAGTCCGAGAATTGAGACTAAAAGGGCCGCGAGTTTTAGTAAGGGGGGTATAGACATGACTGGTGTTTTGAGGGGGGTAATGTTGCAGATAATAACTAGGCCGGCAATAATGCTTCCTCAGGCTAGTCGTTTGATGGGGTTGATTACTGCGGGGTTATTCTCGTTGATAGGGGGTAAAGCATTAAATCGAGGGTGGCCCATTGACACAAAGAAGATAATACGCAGGCTGTAAATGGCAGTGAAGGAGGTGGCTAGTAAGGTAAGAGCAAGGGCTCAGGCGTTAAGGTGTGATGTGTTTAGTGCTTCGATAATTGCGTCTTTGGAGAAGAAGCCAGCAAGGAAGGGGGTACCTGTAAGGGCCAGGCTTCCGATGGTTAGGGCGGAGGAGGTGAAAGGGGTGAGGTGGTGTATTCCCCCTATTTTTCGGATGTCTTGTTCATTGTTTAAGCTGTGGATAATAGAGCCCGAACATAGAAAAAGTATCGCCTTAAAAAAGGCGTGAGTGCAGATGTGGAGGAAGGCTAGTTGAGGTTGATTTAGGCCGATTGTGACCATTATTAGGCCAAGCTGGCTGGATGTCGAGAATGCAACGATTTTTTTGATGTCATTTTGGGTTAGTGCGCAGGTGGCGGTGAATAGGGTGGTTAAGGCGCCAAGGCAGAGACATGTTGTGAGAGCCGTGGTGTTATTTTCTAGTATAGGGCTGAGTCGGACTAGGAGGAAGATCCCTGCTACAACTATTGTGCTTGAGTGTAGTAGGGCAGATACTGGTGTGGGGCCTTCTATTGCGGCGGGGAGTCAGGGGTGGAGACCAAATTGGGCTGATTTACCAGTTGCAGCGAGGATTAGACCAAGTAGGGGGAGGGTTAAGTCAAAGTCTTTGGCAGCTATAAAGATTTGTTGGATTTCTCATGAGTTAAGGTTAGTTGCTGTTCAGGCTATTGCAAAGATTAGGCCGATGTCTCCTACTCGGTTATATAGTACGGCCTGAAGGGCCGCGGTGTTTGCGTCTGCTCGACCATATCATCAGCCAATAAGTAGGAATGACATGATGCCGACGCCTTCTCAGCCGATAAAAAGTTGAAATAGGTTGTTTGCTGTAGTTAGGGTAATTATTGCAATGAGGAAGATGAGTAGGTATTTAAAGAAGCGGTTTACATAGGGGTCTGAGTGTATATATCATGATGCGAATTCTAGGATAGATCAGGTTACATAAAGGGCTACTGGGGTAAAGGTAATCGAGTAGAGATCAAACTTAAAACTAATGTTAATGTTGAAAGTGTTTGTGTTTATCCAGCTTCAGTTGGTAATGACAACCTCTAACCCTTCGTTAAGGAAAATGAAAAGGGGGAGAAGGCTGGTAAAGAAGGCGAGTTTGACTGCTGTTTTAACGTGGGAGAGGGGTCAGCTTGGTTTTTGGGGTAGGGGGAGGAGGGGGTAAAGTAGACTGGTAAAAATAATAATAAGTGTGGACGATATAATAGTGGGGGTAGTAAGCATAGCTGCTACTCGGATTTGCACCAAGAGTTTTTGGTTCCTAAGACCAACGGATAAGCTGTTATCCTTTAGGAGCGGGCTCGAGTGAGCCTTGGAATTTAACCAAGGTTGTGAAGATTAGCAGTCTTCATTGCTACGAGCACCCTCTCGGTGGGCGAGGGGGTTTTAACCCCTATCTTCAGAATCACAATCTGGCATTTTTGTTAAACTATGCTCACAGGCGGCTCAGCCTCAAATAAGCTCGGGTTTGGAGATTAGTAGAATGAGGGGGATAAGGTGGAGGGAGATAAGGAGGTGTTCTCGGGTGTGTGAGGGTTCTAGGGCGTTAATGTGTTGAGGTAGGGGGCCTCGTTGGGTAGTGAGGAATATGTGTAAAGAGTAGCCGGCAGTAATAAGTGTGCCCGCTCCTGTAATTGCAATTGATCATCATGATCAGTTGAAGAGTGAGGTGATAATTATTAGTTCTCCCATGAGATTTGGTAAGGGGGGTAGTGCTAGGTTTGCTAGGCTGGCAATAAATCACCATGTTGCTATTAGGGGTAAAATCATTTGTAGGCCTCGTGCTAGAATCATCGTGCGGCTGTGGGTGCGTTCGTAGTTGGTATTGGCTAGGCAGAAGAGGGCTGATGAGGTAAGTCCATGGGCAATTATAAGAGTAATAGACCCGGTGAGGCCTCAGGGTGTTTGGATTAGAATTCCTCCTGCTACTAGTCCCATGTGGCTGACGGATGAGTAAGCGATTAGCGATTTTAGGTCGGTTTGACGTAGGCAAATTGAGCTAGTTATAATGATCCCTCAGAGTGCCAAAATAATAAATGGGTAGCTTAGATCTTTTGTGAGTGGTGTTAGTATTGGTATAATGCGAATTATACCATAGCCTCCAAGTTTAAGAAGTACAGCGGCAAGTACTATTGAGCCGGCAATGGGGGCCTCTACGTGAGCTTTGGGAAGTCAAAGGTGGACGCCATATAGGGGCATTTTTACTAAGAATGCTAGTAGGCAGGCGGCCCACCAAAAACTGTTGGCGTGAGAGTAGGGTAGCGAGGTGTGGGAGTATTGGAGTGTAAAGAGGGATAGTGTTCCAGTGTCATTATGAAGTAGAAGGAGGGCGATTAGAAGGGGGAGGGAGCCGGTCAGGGTGTAGAATAAGAAGTAGGTTCCTGCGTTCAGGCGTTCAGTTTGATTTCCTCAACGAGTGATGATTACTAGGGTGGGGATTAGTGTGGCCTCAAACATAATGTAAAATATAATAAGTTCCGTGGCCCCGAAAGCTAGGATTAGGAAAAATTGCAAGGAGGTTATAAGTGTGAGGTATATTCGTTGTCGGTTAAGAGGTTCGTGGGTTATATGGTTCTGGCTGGCTAAGATTATAAGAGGGAGGAGCCAGCATGATAGAACAAGAAGGGGGGTTGATAAAGGGTCGGTTGCCATAAAAAGGTTCAGTGATAGTCAGCCTGTTTCGGAGGTATTGTTGAGTCAGGCAAGGCTTATCAGGGCAATGATGAAACTGTGGGAGAGGGTGGTGGGCCATAATCATTTGGGAGAGGCAAGCCAGGTTGCAGGGATTAGTATAACTGTTGGGATGAGGATTTTTAACATTGTAAAAGGTTTAGGCTTTGTAGGCGGTCTGTGCCATGGGTTCGGTTGGTGGCAACTATTAGGGCAAGGCCTGCGCTTGTCTCACAGGCAGCAAATACTAGGAAAAGTATTGGGACAGCTGAAAAGTTAGCTGAGGTGAGTTGTAAGGACCATAGCGACAGGGCCAGGAAGAGGGAGAGTATTATACCTTCTAGGCAGATAATAGCAGAGATGAGGTGTTGTCGGTGGAAGGTTAGTCCGGCTAGTCCGAGAGTGAATATTAGTGAAAAAGTGAAGTGGGTGGGGGTCATGCGGGGTAATTACGGGGTTTAACCGCAAGCTTTTGGGCCGAAACCAAATGTTTTATTTTAAGACTAATCACCCATTCAGCTCATTCCAGTCCACCTTGCATTCACTCATAGATGAGGCCGATGGTTAGGAGCAGTAGGATGGCGGATGCTCATGTGAATGTTAGTAGAGGAGATGCGAGTTGATTGCTTCAGGGGAGGGGGAGCAGAAGGGCAATTTCTAGGTCGAAGAGGAGGAATAGGATGGCAATAAGAAAAAACCGTAAGGAGAAGGGCAGACGAGCTGAGCCCAAGGGGTCAAAACCGCATTCATAGGGGGAGAGCTTTTCTTGATTAGGGCTCATTTGGGGGAGTCAGAATGATAAGATTGCCAGGGCTGTTGAGAGGGCGGCTGTAATTGCAAGCACTGTTATGATTAGGCTCATTATCTTTCCTTGGGGTTTAACCAAGACCAGGTGATTGGAAGTCACTTATACTAGCTTTAGTACTAGAAAGATTAAGAACCTCATCAGTAGATGGAGATGTATAGGAACAATCAGACAACATCGACGAAGTGTCAGTATCAGGCGGCCGCCTCGAATCCAAAGTGATGACGTGATGTGAAGTGGTATTGGATTTGTCGTAGGAGGCAGACAGCAAGGAAGGTGGATCCGATAATAACGTGGAGGCCGTGGAAGCCTGTTGCGACAAAGAACGTGGAGCCATAGACGCTGTCAGCGATTGTAAATGGGGCTTCCACGTACTCTGCAGCTTGAAGGAGGGTAAAATAAAAGCCTAGGATAATAGTGAGTATCAAGGAGTGGACTGCCTGTTTTCGTTTACCCTCTATGATGCTATGGTGGGCTCAAGTTACTGTCACCCCGGATGCTAGTAGGACGGCTGTATTGAGGAGGGGCACTTCAAATGGGTCTAAGGGGGTAATGCCCGTGGGGGGTCACTGGCCTCCTAGTTCAGGGGTGGGTGCTAAGCTTGAGTGGTAAAAGGCTCAGAAGAATCCGAGGAAGAATATGACTTCTGAGGTGATAAAAAGGATCATGCCGTATCGTAGGCCTTTTTGTACGGGAGGGGTGTGGTGGCCGTGAAATGTGCCTTCTCGGATAATGTCTCGTCATCATTGGTATGATGTCAGGATTAAGAGTAGTAGACCCAAAATTAGTAGTACGGTGGTGTGGTAGTGGAATCATATTACGAGCCCTGAGGTTAAAAGTAGGGCGCCAACGGCGCCTGTGAGTGGTCAGGGGCTGGGGTCAACTATGTGATATGGGTGTGCTTGATGTGTCATTAGATGTTTTCTTGAAGGTATAGTCCTAAAAGTAGGACAAATACGTAGGCTTGAATCATTGCAACAGCAATCTCTAGCAGGGTCATAAGGAAAAGTAGAAGTGCGGTTGACAGAGCAACTAATGGTATAAGTGGTATCAGAGTAAAGGTTGCTATTGCTACAAGTTGGATTAATAGGTGGCCTGCAGTGAGGTTTGCTGTTAGTCGGACCCCCAGGGCGAGAGGGCGGATAAAAAGGCTAATTGTTTCGATAATAATAAGGGCGGGGATGAGCAGGGTAGGGGTTCCTTCGGGTAGCAGGTGGCCTAATGCATGGGTTGGCTGGTCGCGTAGGCCAATAATAACTGTTGCTATCCATAAGGGGACAGCTAGGCCCAGGTTGATAGATAGTTGCGTGGTTGGGGTAAAGGTGTAAGGGAGGAGGCCTAACAAGTTTAATGTTATTAGGAAGATAACCAGGGAAGTAAGTAGAAGTGCTCATTTGTGTCCTTTTGGGTTTATAGGCAGGAACAGTTGTTTCGTGAATGTGTTAATAAACCAACCTTGGGCCGATAGGAGGGGGTTATTAAGTCAGCGGGCGGAAGGTGATGGGAATAGTATTCAAGGGAGGGAGAGTGCTAAAAAGATAAGAGGAATTCCTAAGTAAGTTGGGGAGGAAAATTGATCGAAGAGTCCTAGTGCCATGGTCAGTTGAATGGTGTTGTTTTTTGGTTCTGTGTGGGTTTAGGGCTGGGGAGATTTGGAAAGGCGTGGTTTATAATTTTAGAAGGGAGGAAGTAGAGGAAAATCAACCAGGTTGTTAGGAATAGTATGAGTCAAGGTGAGGGGTTTAATTGGGGCATGATCGCCGAGGGTGGTTGGTAATCACCAGTTTTTAGCTTAAAAGGCTAATGCTACGGACCTGTTTAGCTTCTTAGCGAGGCGTCTTGTATCAGGCGTGTTGATCAGTCCTCAAAGTTTTTTAGGGGGACTGCTTCAACTACAATGGGTATAAAGCTGTGGTTTGCTCCGCAGATTTCGGAACATTGTCCGTAGTATACCCCGGGTCGGTTGGCATCGAAGGTTGTCTGGTTGAGTCGGCCTGGGACTGCATCTATTTTAACACCGAGGGCTGGAACAGTTCATGAGTGTAAAACATCTTCAGCAGTAACAAGAACTCGAACTGAGGATTTGGTCGGGACAACCATTCGATGGTCAACTTCTAGGAGGCGGAGCTGTCCGGGGACAAGGTCTTGTGTTGGGACCATATAAGAGTCAAAATTAAGATCTTCGTGGTCGGTGTACTCATAGCTTCAGTACCACTGGTGTCCTAGGGCTTTAACTGTGAGGTGGGGGTTGTTGATTTCGTCTATTAGATAAAGGATTCGTAGCGATGGAAGAGCAATTAGGATAAGAATTACTGCTGGAAGGACTGTTCAGATAATTTCAATTTCTTGTGAGTCTAGCACATATAGGTCGGTTAGTTTGGTTGTGACTATTGCAATAATGATGTAAAGAACTAAGGCACTGATTGCGAATACAATTATTAAAGCATGGTCGTGGAAGTGGAGAAGTTCCTCTATGAGGGGTGAAGCTGCATCTTGAAGTGTTAGTTGGGAGGGGTATGCCATGTGTTTAAGATACGCGGGGGTTTAACTCGCAACTATGCCTTGACAAGGCAGTGTAATTGTTTTACTAGTACCTTGAGAAGAAAGTGGCAGAGTGGTTACGTGGTTGGCTTGAAACCAATTTATGGGGGTTCGATTCCTCCCTTTCTCGTGAGTTAGAGCGAATTTGTACGAATGCAGGCTCTTCAAAGGTGTGGAAAGGAGGGGGGCAGCCGTGTAGTCATTCCACGTTTATGGAAGTTAGTTCAACTGAGAGGACTTCTCGTTTAGCGGCGAAGGCTTCTCAAATAATAAATAGGAATATGATTACGGCTACTAGTGAGATTAATGAGCCGAATGAGGAGATTGAGTTTCAGAGAGTGTAGGCGTCAGGGTAATCCGAATATCGTCGAGGTATACCAGCTAGTCCTAGGAAGTGTTGCGGGAAGAAGGTGAGGTTGACCCCCACGAACATAACGCCGAAGTGGATCTTTGTTCATGTTGAGTGTAGGGTGTAGCCCGTGAATAGGGGGAACCAGTGTACAAATGCTGCAATAATGGCAAAAACTGCCCCCATGGATAGTACGTAGTGGAAGTGGGCAACTACGTAGTATGTGTCGTGAAGAATGATGTCAAGGGATGAGTTGGCTAGGACAATACCAGTTAGGCCGCCTACTGTGAATAAGAAGATGAAACCAAGGGCCCATAGGAGGGGGGTTTCTCATTTAATGTTTCCTCCGTGAAGTGTGGCGAGCCAGCTGAAGACTTTTACCCCCGTGGGAATAGCGATAATTATTGTAGCGGATGTAAAGTAGGCTCGTGTGTCGACGTCCATGCCGACTGTGAATATATGGTGGGCTCATACAATAAAGCCTAGAAGGCCGATGGCTATCATGGCCCAGACCATTCCTATGTAGCCGAATGGTTGTTTTTTGCCAGTGTAGTATGCGACAATGTGGGAGATCATTCCAAATCCGGGAAGAATTAAAATGTAGACCTCGGGATGTCCAAAGAACCAGAATAGGTGTTGATAGAGGATTGGGTCTCCTCCGCCAGCAGGATCAAAGAATGTGGTATTAAGGTTTCGGTCCGTAAGAAGCATCGTAATTCCGGCGGCTAGGACTGGTAGGGATAGGAGTAGTAGGACGGCTGTAATTAGGACGGCTCATACAAATAATGGGATTTGATATATGGATATGGCAGGTGGTTTCATATTAATAACCGTTGTAATAAAGTTAATAGCACCTAGAATTGAGGAGACCCCCGCCAGGTGGAGAGAAAAGATGGTTAGGTCTACTGATGCTCCTGCGTGGGCTAGGTTGCCGGCTAGAGGGGGGTAGACTGTTCAACCTGTCCCTGCCCCGGCTTCAACTCCGGAAGAGGTTAGCAGTAGGATAAATGAGGGAGGGAGGAGTCAAAAGCTTATGTTATTTATTCGGGGGAATGCTATATCGGGGGCGCCAATTATCAGGGGGAGAAGTCAGTTCCCGAACCCACCAATCATGATTGGCATGACTATAAAGAAAATTATGACGAAAGCATGTGCTGTAACGATGACGTTATAGATTTGGTCATCTCCGAGAAGGGCGCCGGGTTGATTTAGCTCTGCCCGAATTAAAAGGCTTAATGCTGTGCCTACTATTCCGGCTCAGGCACCAAAGACAAGGTATAGAGTACCGATGTCTTTGTGGTTAGTAGAAAATAGTCAACGGGAAATTGTCACAGGTAGGATGGCTGAGTAAGCGGTGGATTGTAGCCCCATAGACAGAGGTTTGAGCCCTCTTCTTATCAAGTCCTGAGGTGTAAACATATTAGATTGCAAATCTAAAGTAGCAGGTTAACCCCTGCCGGGGCTTTACCCCGCCTATTTTGGGTTAGAGTAGGCGGGGTAAAGTAGACGGATGCTCGCTGGTTTGGGCGCTTAGCTGTTAACTAAGAGTTTGTAGGATCGAGGCCTGCCTGTCTAGAAAGGCTTTAGCTTAATTAAAGTGTCTGTTTTGCATGCAGGAGATGTGGGATAGTGTCCTGCAAGTCTTATCAGGAACTGGAAGGTTTTCACTTCCGCTGGGGGCTTTGAAGGCTCCTGGTCTAGTTCTATCCTAAGTACCTTGGGTTAGAGGATGGAGGTGGTAAGGGTGGTTAGTGTGGGGGTAAGGGGGAGAAGAAGTATTGTAGTGGTAAAAAGGGTGGCTAGGGGGAGGGTGGTTTGGGTATGTCGGAGCCGTCAGGGGGTGGTGCCGGTGACTGTGTTGGGGGAGATAGTGAGCGTTATTGTATAGGAGATACGAAGGTAGAAGTATAGGCTTAAGAGGGCGGCTAAGGCAGCAATAGTGGCTAGAACGGCAAGGTTTTGTTTGGTTAGTTCTTGAAGGATAAGTCACTTAGGTATAAACCCTGAGAGTGGGGGGAGGCCACCGAGGGAGAGGAGGACTAAAGGGGTGAGTGTTGTGAGGGTCGGGGATTTTGTTCAAGAGGTAGAGAGGGTATTAATATTGGTGGCTTTGTTTATTTTGAAGGTTAAGAATGTGGACAGGGTTATAACGATATAAATTAGCAGGGCAAGTAGGGTAAGAGAAGGTGTAAACTGTAAGATGATGACTATTCAGCCTAGGTGTGCAATTGAGGAGTAGGCGAGGATTTTTCGTAGTTGTGTTTGGTTGAGGCCCCCTCAGCCGCCGACAAGGATGGATGTTAGTCCGAGGGCGGGGAGTAGTACGGGGTTGGCTGGTTGGATTTGTAACAAGAGAGTAAGGGGTGCTAGTTTTTGTCAGGTGGCGAGGATGAGTCCGGTGTTGAGGTTAAGTCCTTGGAGTACGTCAGGGAGTCAGGCATGTGCGGGGGCTAGGCCAATTTTTAATGCCAGGGCTAGGGTAATAATGGTAAGAGGGAGCGGGTGAGCTGTTTGTTGGATATTTCATTGTCCTGTGATTCAAGCATTAATAATACTTGCGAATAGCAGTGTAGCGGCTGCAGCGGCTTGGGTGAGAAAGTATTTTGTGGCGGCTTCTGTTGCTCGGGGGTGGTGCTGTTGTGCTATCAGTGGGATAATAGCGAGGGTGTTGATTTCTAATCCTATTCAGGCAAGCAGTCAGTGTGAGCTTGCAAATGTAATCGTTGTTCCTAGGCCAAGGCTTAGTAGTAGGGTGGTTAGAATGGAAGGGCTCATTAGTAAAGGTAGAGATTTTAACCTACATGGGCAGGGTATGGGCCTGAGAGCTTAGTTAGCTGACTTTACTAGGAAGTGGTGTAGTGGAAGCACCAAGAGTTTTGATCTCTTGAGGTAGGGTTCGAACCCCTTCTTTCTAGGGAGTTGGGGGGATTTTAACCCCCATGATTCACTCTATCAAAGTGGTCCTTTATTCAGGCACAACTCCGTTTAGAGTTGGGGTGGGAGGCTCGCGAGTGCAAGAGGGAGGGCTAGGTGTCAGATGACTAAGGCTAGTGTGAGTGGGAGGAAGTTTTTTCAGATCAAGTGTATGAGCTGGTCATATCGGAATCGGGGGTAGGAGGCTCGAACCCACAGGAATACTATTGAGAGCAGGGCTGCTTTAGTCATTAGGTTTACGGCTGTTAATTCAGGGAGGAGGGGATGGTGGGAGGCCCCTAGGAATAGGACGGCTGAGAGGGTGTTTATAAGGAGGATGTTTGAATACTCGGCTAAGAAGAAGAGGGCGAAGGGTCCTCCAGCATATTCAACATTGAAACCTGATACTAGTTCGGACTCCCCTTCTGTGAGGTCGAAAGGAGCTCGGTTGGTCTCTGCGAGTGTAGAAATATACCATATGGCGGCTAGGGGTCATGCTGGGAGGATGAGTCAGATGTTCTCTTGGGCAGTGTTGAAGGTTTGTAGGGTAAAGTTTCCGGCGAAGATAATAGTGCAGAGAAGAATAAGTCCTAGGCTTACTTCGTAAGAGATAGTTTGTGCTACTGCCCGAAGGGCGCCAATTAGGGCGTATTTGGAGTTGGATGCCCATCCTGCACCTAGAATTGAGTAGACTGTGAGGCTGGATAGTGCTAAGATAAATAGAATACCTAGGTTAAGGTCTGCTACTGGGTATGGTATGGGGATGGGGGCTCATAGTGCAAGTGCAAGGGTGAGGGCTAGAGTTGGGGTAAGGAGGAAGAGAATGGGGGAGGAGGTTGAAGGTCGGACCGGCTCCTTAATGAAGAGTTTTACCCCGTCTGCGATGGGTTGGAGGAGGCCGTAAGGGCCTACGACATTTGGTCCTTTTCGTAATTGTATGTAGCCAAGTACTTTTCGTTCGATGAGGGTGAGGAAGGCGACGGCTAGGAGGACGGGTACAATAAAGGTTAGCGGGTTGACTACGTGCGTGATGAGGCTTTGAATCATAATTAAGGAGAGGACTTGAACCTCTGTGGAAAGGGCTTAGGTCTTTTGCATTCGCCGGACTCTGCCACCTTAATAATGCTATTGTCTTTAGTTGTTGGGGCTGTCCCCGTTGGCTGGTTTATATGGTATCCGCAGGTGGGGGTGGGGCGTGCTTGGGGTATTGGCCCTCTCTTTTCGGTCCTTTCGTACTAGAAAAAATTACATTCATAGATAGAAACTGACCTGGATTACTCCGGTCTGAACTCAGATCACGTAGGACTTTAATCGTTGAACAAACGAACCCTTAATAGCGGCTGCACCATTAGGATGTCCTGATCCAACATCGAGGTCGTAAACCCCCTTGTCTATATGGACTTTAAAAGGGGATAGCGCTGTTATCCCTAGGGTAACTTGTTTCGTTAATCGGCTTTGGCCGGATCAATTTGGTCAGAGGTTCTGTTAATTAGAATTGTGTTTCGGGTTTTTAAGAGGGTCTAAGTGGTAGGTCCTCCCTCCACATGGGGGTTTTGTATTTCCCCAGGGTCGCCCCAACCTAAGACGGGGACAGGTTCTTACTGGATTTAGTGCTTGTTTAGGGGTGTTTAAAATAGTCTGTCTTTGTGTCTAAAGCTCCATAGGGTCTTCTCGTCTTATGTTTTTATCCCCGCGTCTGCACGGGGAGATCAGTTTCATTGACTGGAAAGAGGAGACAGTTAAGCCTTCGTCAAGCCTTTCATACGGGTCTTCATTTAAAAGACAAGTGATTACGCTACCTTAGCACGGTCAAAATACCGCGGCCGTTGAATATAATATCAGTGGGCAGGCGGGACCTCTTATTCTTTAGTTTTGCAAGAGGCGATGTTTTTGGTAAACAGGCGAGGCTTTTGTTTGCCGAGTTCCTTTTCTTTCTTTTAGTCTTTCCTTGAAGGCACGCCGGTGTAGGGTCAACGGTGGGGTATTAAGTGGTTTTCTAGTTTTTAGGTGTTTTGTTTATTTCCCTCTTTGTTTGGGGCCGTTAAGTTTCGGTGGGGGGTCCAATCCGGTGTACACGTGTGCTGGGAGAGAAGGGTGTTCTCTTATTACTCGTGGTAGCATGGTCTCTTTCGTGGGGGCACGAAGGGGCCTGGTAATTTTAGGGGGTTGTGAGTGGGTTGTCGGAATTTAAGGAGTCTATTAGTGCTTGAGCTTGGACGCTTTCTGTTGAGGTGGCTGCTTTTGGGCCCACTTGGGTAATTATTCCTTGATGGGTTATGATCAGTACCCTCCTGGAAAAGTTGTATCTTGTGTCAAAGGGGCTATCCCCCCTTTGACTAACTCTCTCGGGTTTCTTGGGGTCTGTGGGGTGTGTTGAAGTGGTGGTGAGGAAAGAAGCCGGGAGGCTGAACTTTTATTCAATTCCCAGGCAACCAGCTATGGCCGGGCTCGGTAGGTCTGTCACCTCTACTCGAGGCTCTTCCCACTCTTTTGCCACAGAGATGGGTTGGCCCTATTTATAGGCTGTCCTGGAGTAGCTCGCCTGGTTTCGGGGTGTCAAACTGAAATTCTTTTTGCTTGATGAGTGCTGGCTAAGTCATGATGCAAAAGGTACAAGGGTGAATCTTTGCTTTTTAGGGCTTTACTGGGTTGTTTCATTTCTTTTTCAGCTTTTCCTTGCGGTACTTTTTCTGTTGCTCCAAGTCTCTTTTCTGTCTCCCGTACTGAGAGGGGAAAATGGTTTATTTAAGTAGGATGTAGGTGTATGAGGGTTTATACATGTTGATTTGTTGTTTGTAGGGGGGTGGGCTAGCTAGTTGGCGTCAGAGCGGCTCGGTTTGCACGAGCACCTTTTCGGTGTAAGGGAAATGCTATCCTGCTTTTAGCTACGATCTGGTTTTACCAAGCGCACCTTCCGGTACGCTTACCATGTTACGACTTTCCTCCCCTGGGGTAAGTCTGGTGGGTTTTTAATTAGGGCTGGTGTTTGTGGTTTGGGGAGGGTGACGGGCGGTGTGTGCGCGCTTAAGTGCCGGTTTCAGTAGAACGCTCTATTTTCTGCTTACTGCTAAATCCTCCTTTAGTTGTGTGTTTCAACATAACATTCGTAGTGTGCTGTGGTAGCAAATGTAGCCCATTTCTTCCCTCCCCATACGCTACACCTCGACCTAACGTTTGGGGTTGTTCCGGTTTTGTCGACTGTGGGGCCTTCATAGGGTGGACTGACGATGGCGGTATATAAGCGGGCTATTAGCAAGGGGGGGTGAGGTTGAACGGGGATTATCGGTTATAGAACAGGCTCCTCTAGGTGGATGTTAAGCACCGCCAAGTCCTTTGGGTTTTAAACTTTTGTTCGTAATTCCCGGGCGGATTATTGTGTATTGGTATAATCAATGTTTACGGCTAAGCATAGTGGGGTATCTAATCCCAGTTTGTTTCTTAGCTTTCGTGGCTTCAGGGTTGTGTTAAAGCTACTTTCGTGATGGGGCTTCATGTTCTCGTTAGCTTGAAAATGACTCTGTGAATCGTTCGGCTTTAGTTTAATTCTTATCCTTAACCACCCTTTACGCCGTTGTTTATCAACTTGGACCTCTCGTGTAACCGCGGCGGCTGGCACGAGTTTTGCCGGTCCTGTAAACCGTAACTAAGTCAAGTTTTCACTTATGGCTTAATATTTATCACTGCTGGGTTCCCTTGGGGGTGTGGCTGAGCAAGGTGTTGTGGGCATGGTGGGTTGTGCCTGATACCGGCTCCTTGTTCTCGGTGGGAGAGTTATGGGCATTCTCACGGGAGTGCGGATACTTGCATGTGTAAGTTTGGTTAGAGCTGATAAAAAGACCAGGACCAAGTCTTTATGCTTGCGGGGCTTTATTAGGGTCCATCTTAACATCTTCAGTGTTATGCTTTAATTAAGCTACGTTAGC